GCTAACGTAGCTTAATTAAAGCATAACACTGAAGATGTTAAGATAGGCCCTAGAAAGCCTCGCAGGCACAAAAGCTTGGTCCTGACTTTACTATCAGCTTTGGCCAAATTTACACATGCAAGTATCCGCACCCCTGTGAGAATGCCCTACAATTCCCCCCTCCCGGGGACAAGGAGCCGGTATCAGGCACAACCCATTGTCTAGCCCACGACACCTTGCTTAGCCACACCCCCAAGGGAACTCAGCAGTGATAAACATTAAGCCATAAGTGAAAACTTGACTTAATTAAGGCCAACAGAGCCAGCAAAACTCGTGCCAGCCGCCGCGGTTATACGAGGGGCTCAAGTTGATACTCCTCGGCGTAAAGGGTGGTTAAGAAACCTTAAACTAAAGCCAAACATCTTCAAAGCTGTCATACGCACCCGAAGAAATGAAGACCTATCACGAAAGTAGCTTTAAAAATTCTGACCCCACGAAAGCTAGGACACAAACTGGGATTAGATACCCCACTATGCCTAGCCCTAAACACAAGTAGTAAAATTACACCTACTACTCGCCCGGGAACTACGAGCATAAGCTTAAAACCCAAAGGACTTGGCGGTGCTTTAGACCCCCTAGAGGAGCCTGTTCTAGAACCGATAACCCCCGTTCAACCTCACCCTCCCTTGTTTTTCCCGCCTATATACCGCCGTCGTCAGCTTACCCTGTGAAGGACACATAGTAAGCAAAATTGGCACACCCCAAAACGTCAGGTCGAGGTGTAGCGCATGAGAGGGGAAGAAATGGGCTACATTTGCTGACACAGCACATACGAATAATGCATTGAAATTATGCATCTGAAGGAGGATTTAGCAGTAAGATAGGAGAATAGAGAGTTCCCCTGAAACTGGCCCTGAAGCGCGCACACACCGCCCGTCACTCTCCCCGAAACCAAAACAAGCCATAAATAAACCGCAATAAATCTGAAGGGGAGGCAAGTCGTAACATGGTAAGTGTACCGGAAGGTGCACTTGGAAAAATCAGAACGTAGCTAAACTAGCTATAGCATCTCCCTTACACCGAGAAGATGCCCGTGCAAATCGGGCCGAACTGACACCCAACAGCTAGCCCTCCCCTCCCCACAACAAACCAACATAAACTAACCCCTAAAACCCTAATAACAAAACAACCAAACCATTTTTCCTCCCAAGTATGGGCGACAGAAAAGGACTCAGGCGCCATAGAAAAGTACCGCAAGGGAAAGCTGAAAGAGAAATGAAACAACCCAGTAAAGCACAAAAAAGCAGAGATTAAACCTCGTACCTTTTGCATCATGACCTAGCCAGTAAAACCTAAGCAAAATGAATTTTAGTTTAGCCCCCCGAAACTATGTGAGCTACTCCAAGACAGCCTATTATAGGGCACACCCGTCTCTGTGGCAAAAGAGTGGGAAGAGCTTTGAGTAGAGGTGACAGACCTACCGAACTTAGTTATAGCTGGTTACCTAAGAAGTGAATAGAAGTTCAGCCTTTTAGTTTCTTTAGCCCAACCTGATTGCATCTGCCCCAGGCCCAAAGAAAACTAAAAGAGTTAGTCAAAAGGGGTACAGCCCTTTTGAAAAAGACACAACTTTAACAAGCAGGTAAAAGATCAAAAGACACAAGGCATTATATCCAGGTGGGCCTAAAAGCAGCCATCCCCCTAAAAAGCGTTAAAGCTCAAATATTTGCCACCCCCAAATCCCGACAATAACATCTTAAGCCTCTCAACCTATTAGGCCTCTCTATGCAGACATAGAAGAGAAAATGCTAACATGAGTAATAAGAAGGCTCCGCCCTTCTCCCGGCATCTCTGTACATCAGAACGAACCCCCGCTGAAAATTAACGCTCCCAACACAAAGAGGGTATTGAACAACACCCCACAAACTAGAAATACATTCATCAACTAAAAGCGTTACCCCCACACAGGAGTGCCCCAGGAAAGACTAAAAGAGAAAGAAGGAACTCGGCAAACACTAGCCTCGCCTGTTTACCAAAAACATCGCCTCTTGAACCATTAAATTATAAGAGGCTCCGCCTGCCCTGTGACCACAAGTTTAACGGCCGCGGTACTTTGACCGTGCGAAGGTAGCGCAATCACTTGTCTTTTAAATGGAGACCTGTATGAATGGCATAACGAGGGCTAAGCTGTCTCCTTTCTCCAGTCAATGAAATTGATCTGCCCGTGCAGAAGCGAGCATAAAAACATAAGACGAGAAGACCCTATGGAGCTTCAGACACCAGGACAGCCCGTGTTAACAAACCTTAACAAAAAGACCAAACAAAACGACCTCTGTCCCCCTGTCTTCGGTTGGGGCGACCGCGGGGGAACAAAAATCCCCCACGTGGAATAGGGGTACACCCCTTAAAAATAGGGCCACAGCCCTAATAAACAGAAAATCTGACCAATAATGACCCGGCACAGCCGATCAACGGACCCAGTTACCCTAGGGATAACAGCGCAATCCTCTTTTAGAGCCCATATCGACAAGAGGGTTTACGACCTCGATGTTGGATCAGGACATCCTAATGGTGCAGCCGCTATTAAGGGTTCGTTTGTTCAACGATTAACAGTCCTACGTGATCTGAGTTCAGACCGGAGAAATCCAGGTCAGTTTCTATCTATGGAGTATTCTTCTCTAGTACGAAAGGACCGAGAAGAAGAGGCCCCTGTCAAAACAAGCCTCACCCCAACCTTAGGAATACAAATAAAGAAGGCAAAGGGGCACATCCTCCGTGCCTAAGAAAAAGGCATGTTAAGGTGGCAGAGCCCGGCCAATGCAAAAGACCTAAGCCCTTTGAACAGAGGTTCAACTCCTCTCCTTAACTATGATTTCAATAATTTTAACGCACATCCTAAACCCCCTAATGTACATCGTCCCCGTTCTCCTAGCTGTTGCATTTTTAACCCTCCTTGAACGAAAAGTACTAGGGTACATGCAACTACGAAAAGGCCCAAACGTAGTAGGACCCTACGGCCTCCTACAACCAATCGCCGATGGCGTCAAGCTATTCATTAAGGAGCCAATCCGACCCTCAACATCCTCCCCCCTCCTATTTATTCTAGCCCCCATGCTCGCCCTCACACTGGCCCTCATCCTATGAGCCCCCCTGCCCCTCCCACACCCCGTCACAGACTTAAACCTAAGCATTCTCTTCATCCTAGCCCTTTCAAGCCTAGCAGTGTACTCAATTCTAGGCTCTGGCTGGGCCTCAAATTCAAAATACGCCCTAATTGGGGCCCTACGAGCAGTAGCACAAACAATTTCATACGAAGTGAGCCTAGGCCTAATTCTACTAAGCGCAATCATCTTCACAGGAGGTTTCACCCTAAAAATCTTTAGCACCGCACAAGAAAGCATCTGACTCCTCCTCCCCGCCTGACCACTAGCCGCAATATGATACATTTCAACCCTGGCCGAAACAAACCGAGCCCCCTTTGATTTGACAGAAGGAGAATCAGAACTAGTCTCGGGCTTTAACGTTGAATATGCAGGGGGCCCTTTCGCCCTTTTCTTCCTAGCAGAATACGCCAACATCCTACTAATAAACACCCTCTCAGCAATCCTATTTTTGGGCGCCTCCCACTTCCCCCACGCACCAGAAATTACTGCAATCAACTTAATATTTAAAGCAGCATTACTATCAGTGCTATTTCTATGGGTCCGAGCATCCTACCCTCGATTCCGATATGACCAACTCATGCACCTCATTTGAAAAAACTTCCTGCCCCTAACCCTTGCGCTAGTAATTTGACACCTCTCCCTTCCCATCGCACTTGCAGGGCTCCCCCCACAACTATAGCCCCGGAGCCGTGCCTGAATTAAAGGGCTACTTTGATAGAGTAACTTATGAGGGTTAAAGTCCCTCCAGCTCCTTAGAAAGAGGGGGCTCGAACCCCACCTGAAGAGATCAAAACTCTTAGTGCTTCCACTACACCACTTCCTAGTAAAGTCAGCTAATTCAAGCTCTTGGGCCCATACCCCAAACATGTTGGTTAAATTCCCTCCTTTACTAATGAACCCCTACATCACAACCATCTTGCTCTTCGGCCTAGGCCTGGGAACCACTATAACCTTTGCAAGCTCCCACTGGCTCCTAGCCTGAATGGGGCTAGAAATCAACACACTAGCCATTATCCCCCTAATAGCACAACACCACCACCCACGAGCAATCGAAGCTACTACCAAATATTTCCTCACACAAGCAACAGCAGCAGCCACACTGCTATTCGCGAGCATAACCAACGCCTGGCTTACAGGACAATGAGACATCCAACAAATAACACACCCCGTGGCCCTCACCATGATTACCCTCGCCCTGGCCTTAAAAATTGGACTAGCCCCACTACACACCTGACTGCCAGAAGTCCTACAAGGCCTTGACTTAACAACAGGCCTCATTCTCTCCACCTGACAAAAACTTGCCCCCTTCGTCCTCCTACTACAAATCTCCAAATCCGACCAAACGCTCCTAGTCATCCTAGCCCTCACCTCCACCCTCGTGGGCGGATGAGGCGGACTAAACCAGACGCAACTACGAAAAATTCTAGCCTATTCTTCAATTGCACACCTGGGCTGAATAATACTAATTATTCAATTTGCACCTTCCCTTACCCTCCTCGCCCTCATCCTATACCTAGTAATAACATTCTCAGCATTTTTAACCTTCAAAATTAACAACGCAACCACCATTAATTCACTAGCAATTTCATGAACAAAGGCCCCCATCCTTACTAGCATAGCCCCTATGATTCTCCTCTCCCTAGGGGGACTTCCACCCCTCACAGGATTCATGCCCAAATGACTCATCCTTCAAGAACTCACAAAACAAGACCTAGCGCCCGCCGCAACCCTAGCAGCCCTGACCGCGCTACTTAGCCTCTACTTCTACCTCCGCCTCTCATACGCCATAACCCTCACCGTCTCCCCAAACAACCTCCTGGGCACCACACCATGGCGACTAACCTCCTCTCAACTATCACTTCCCCTTTCCACCTCAACTCTCATGGCCTCCGCCCTATTACCCCTCGCCCCAGCAATTACAGCCCTCCTGACACTTTAAAGGGGCTTAGGCTAGCACCCAAGACCAAGGGCCTTCAAAGCCCTAAGCGGGAGTGAAAATCTCCCAGCCCCTGCATAAGACTTGCAGGACACTAACCCACATCTTCTGCATGCAAAACAGACACTTTAATTAAGCTAAAGCCTTACTAGACAGGAAGGCCTCGATCCTACAAACTCTTAGTTAACAGCTAAGCGCTCTAACCTGCTAAAGCAAAAAGGCGGGGGAAAGCCCCGGCAGACGTTACTCTGCTACTTAAGATTTGCAATCTAATATGTATAACACCTCAAGGCTTGGTAAAAAGAGGATTTAAACCTCTGTTCGTGGGGCTACAATCCACCGCTTAGCACTCAGCCATTTTACCTGTGGCAATCACGCGCTGATTTTTCTCAACTAACCATAAAGACATCGGCACCCTCTATCTTGTATTTGGTGCTTGAGCGGGCATGGTAGGCACTGCTTTGAGCCTACTCATCCGCGCTGAACTAAGTCAACCTGGTGCCCTACTAGGAGACGACCAAATTTATAATGTCATCGTTACGGCCCATGCCTTCGTGATGATTTTCTTTATAGTAATACCAATTATGATCGGCGGATTTGGAAATTGACTAATCCCTTTAATAATTGGCGCCCCAGACATGGCCTTCCCACGAATAAACAACATAAGCTTCTGGCTCCTCCCTCCTTCCTTTCTCCTTCTTCTCGCCTCCTCTGGAGTCGAAGCAGGGGCTGGCACAGGATGGACCGTTTACCCCCCTCTGGCAGGAAACCTCGCCCACGCAGGGGCCTCTGTAGATCTAACAATCTTCTCCCTTCACCTAGCCGGTGTGTCTTCAATTCTAGGGGCTATTAACTTTATCACTACAATTATCAATATAAAACCCCCCGCAATTTCCCAATACCAGACACCCCTCTTCGTCTGAGCCGTCTTAATTACAGCAGTTCTACTGCTTCTATCCCTTCCTGTGCTTGCCGCTGGCATCACAATACTGCTGACAGACCGAAATCTAAACACCACCTTCTTTGACCCTGCGGGCGGAGGGGACCCGATCCTATACCAGCACCTCTTCTGATTCTTCGGACACCCAGAAGTCTACATTTTAATTCTGCCCGGATTTGGAATAATCTCCCACATCGTTGCATACTACGCAGGTAAAAAAGAACCCTTTGGATACATAGGAATGGTGTGAGCCATGATGGCCATCGGCTTGCTAGGCTTTATTGTTTGAGCACATCATATGTTTACGGTGGGGATGGACGTAGACACCCGGGCTTACTTTACCTCTGCCACCATAATCATCGCGATCCCAACCGGGGTAAAAGTCTTTAGCTGACTAGCCACGCTACACGGCGGGGCAATCAAGTGAGAAACCCCACTTCTATGAGCCCTTGGGTTCATCTTCCTTTTTACTGTTGGAGGGCTAACTGGCATCGTACTAGCCAACTCCTCCCTGGACATCATACTCCACGACACCTACTACGTCGTTGCCCACTTCCACTACGTCCTGTCGATAGGAGCAGTCTTTGCCATCATGGCCGGCTTTGTCCACTGATTCCCCCTCCTTACAGGCTACACCCTGCATAGCACATGATCAAAAATCCACTTCGGGGTAATGTTTGTAGGAGTAAACCTGACCTTCTTCCCCCAGCACTTTTTAGGCTTAGCCGGGATGCCCCGACGGTACTCCGACTATCCAGACGCCTACACACTTTGAAACACCGTCTCCTCTTTAGGCTCCCTAATCTCACTGACAGCAGTCATTATGTTCTTATTTATTATTTGAGAAGCATTCGCTGCCAAACGAGAAGTACTCTCAGTTGAACTAACTACGACCAACGTTGAATGACTACACGGCTGCCCTCCCCCTTACCACACATTTGAGGAACCTGCCTTCGTCCAAGTTCAACCAGCCCGCTTACGAGAAAGGGAGGAGTCGAACCCCCATATACTGGTTTCAAGCCAACCACATAACCGCTCTGTCACTTTCTTCATAAGACACTAGTATAGCGGAAAATACACTGCTTTGTCAGGGCAGAGTCGTGGGTTAAACCCCCGCGTGTCTTAAAATTAATGGCACATCCCTCACAACTAGGATTTCAAGATGCAGCTTCCCCCGTTATAGAAGAACTCCTTCACTTTCACGATCATGCCCTAATAATCGTATTTTTAATCAGCACCCTTGTCCTTTACATTATTGTAGCGATAGTTTCAACCAAGCTAACTAATATGAATATTCTGGACTCCCAAGAAATCGAAATTATCTGAACCATCCTCCCAGCCATCATTCTTATTCTCATCGCCCTTCCCTCACTACGCATCCTCTACCTAATAGACGAAATTAATGACCCCCACCTCACAATTAAAGCCATCGGACACCAATGATACTGAAGCTACGAGTATACGGACTATGAAGACCTGGGCTTCGACTCATACATAGTCCCTACACAAGACCTTGCACCCGGCCAATTCCGACTTCTTGAAGCAGACCATCGAATGGTGGTACCAATAGAATCCCCCGTGCGAGTGCTGGTCTCAGCCGAAGACGTACTGCACTCCTGGGCCGTCCCCTCTCTGGGTGTCAAAATAGACGCAGTTCCTGGTCGACTGAACCAAACAGCATTCATTGCATCCCGACCAGGAGTTTTCTACGGGCAATGCTCAGAAATCTGCGGAGCCAACCACAGCTTTATGCCAATTGTAGTGGAAGCAGTCCCCCTAAATCATTTCGAACACTGATCCTCTTTAATACTTGAAGATGCCTCGCTGAGAAGCTAAACCGGGCCACAGCGTTAGCCTTTTAAGCTAAAGATTGGTGCCTCCCAACCACCCTCAACGACATGCCTCAACTCAACCCCGCACCCTGATTCGCTATCCTAGTATTTTCTTGATTAGTTTTCCTAACAATCCTCCCTGCAAAAGTCTTGGCACACACTTTCCCCAACGAACCAGCCTCGCAAAGCACACAGAAACCTAAAACAGAGCCCTGAAACTGACCATGGCACTAAACTTCTTTGACCAATTTATAAGCCCCACTTACCTGGGAGTCCCCCTAATTGCTCTGGCACTAACCCTCCCTTGAATTCTGTTCCCAACCCCCTCCTCACGATGGCTTAACAACCGCCTTTTAACCCTGCAAAGCTGATTCATCAACCGATTTACGTACCAACTACTAATGCCCCTTAACACCGGGGGCCACAAATGAGCCACCATCTTTGCCTCCTTAATACTGTTTCTAATTTCCTTAAACATGTTAGGCCTGCTCCCATACACTTTCACCCCAACAACCCAGCTTTCCATAAACATAGGCTTTGCAGTGCCCCTTTGAATAGCAACAGTCCTAATTGGCATACGAAACCAACCAACCGCTGCATTAGGCCACCTCCTACCAGAAGGCACCCCCGCCCCCTTAATCCCTGTGTTAATTATCATCGAAACGATTAGCTTATTCATTCGTCCCTTGGCCCTGGGCGTCCGACTTACAGCCAATTTAACAGCAGGCCATCTTCTGATTCAACTGATCGCAACCGCTGCCTTCGTCCTCCTACCTTTAATGCCAACCGTCGCCCTTCTCACCGGAACAGTGCTTTTCCTATTAACTATTTTAGAAGTAGCAGTTGCAATAATCCAGGCATACGTCTTCGTCCTGCTCCTAAGCCTTTATCTACAAGAAAACGTCTAATGGCCCACCAAGCACACGCATACCACATAGTAGACCCTAGCCCTTGACCGCTGACAGGAGCAGTCGCTGCCCTTTTGATGACCTCCGGCCTCGCCATCTGATTCCACTACCACTCAACAACTTTAATAACAATAGGCCTGATTTTGTTACTCCTAACAATGTACCAATGATGACGAGACATTGTCCGAGAGGGGACCTTCCAAGGACACCACACCCCTCCTGTCCAAAAAGGCCTTCGATACGGAATAATCTTATTCATTACATCAGAAGTATTCTTCTTTTTAGGATTTTTCTGAGCCTTCTACCACGCCAGCCTCGCACCCACCCCAGAACTAGGCGGCTGCTGGCCCCCAACAGGCATTACACCCCTTGACCCATTTGAAGTCCCCCTACTCAACACAGCAGTATTACTTGCGTCCGGCGTCACAGTCACATGGGCACACCACAGCATTATAGAAGGGGAGCGTAAACAAGCCATCCACTCCCTAACGCTGACAATTCTGCTCGGCTTCTACTTCACCTTCCTTCAGGGCATAGAATATTATGAAGCCCCATTCACAATTGCCGACGGAGTATACGGCTCCACCTTCTTTGTCGCAACAGGCTTCCACGGCCTACATGTCATCATCGGCTCCACCTTCCTGGCTGTCTGTCTCCTGCGACAAGTCCACTACCACTTTACATCAGAACATCACTTTGGATTCGAGGCAGCAGCTTGATACTGACACTTCGTAGACGTAGTCTGACTCTTCCTCTACATCTCTATTTATTGATGAGGCTCATAATCTTTCTAGTATTAAAGTTAGTACAAGTGACTTCCAATCACCTAGTTTTGGTTAAAGCCCAAAGAAAGATAATGAATTTGATCACCACCGTAATTACCATCGCTGTCATTTTATCCTCCATCCTAGCAATCGTCTCCTTCTGACTACCAATAATGAGCCCGGATCAAGAAAAACTCTCCCCCTATGAGTGTGGGTTCGACCCCTTAGGGTCGGCACGCTTGCCCTTCTCCCTACGATTCTTCCTGGTAGCAATCTTATTCCTCCTCTTTGACCTAGAAATTGCACTCCTCCTCCCCCTACCTTGAGGGGACCAACTTCCCTCCCCCACCCTCACCTTTTCCTGAGCAACCCTGGTCCTGCTACTACTCACCCTCGGCCTAATTTATGAGTGAGCCCAAGGGGGCCTTGAATGAGCTGAATAGGTAATTATTTTAATTAAAATATTTGATTTCGGCTCAAAAGCTCGTGGTTAAAGTCCACAATTACCTAATGACCCCCGTACATTTTACCTTCTCAACAGCCTTCTTTCTAGGCCTGGCAGGACTTGCATTTCACCGAATACACCTCCTGTCCGCCCTCCTCTGCCTAGAAGGAATAATACTATCCCTGTTCCTTGCACTATCCCTCTGAACCATGGAGTTAAATACAACAAACTTCTCTGCCTCCCCCATACTCCTCCTCGCCTTCTCCGCCTGCGAAGCAAGCGCCGGACTAGCACTACTAGTCGCCACCGCCCGAACACACGGAACCGACCGACTACAAAGCCTAAACCTACTACAATGCTAAAAATTTTAGTCCCCACAATTATGCTAATCCCCACCGCCTGGCTCGCACCAGCCAAATGACTATGACCCACAACCCTAGCCCAAAGCCTAACCATCGCCTTCATTAGCCTAACCTGGTTTATAAATACATCAGAAACAGGATGGACCACCCTCAACTACTTCATAGCTACCGACCCTCTCTCCACGCCCCTACTTGTACTAACCTGCTGACTTCTTCCACTAATAATCCTAGCAAGCCAAAACCACACAATATCAGAACCCATCAATCGACAACGAATGTATGTTACCCTTCTAATCTCTCTTCAAATATTCCTTATTATGGCCTTCTCTGCCACCGAAGTTATTCTTTTTTATATTATATTTGAAGCCACTCTAGTACCAACCCTAATCATCATTACTCGTTGAGGCAACCAAACAGAACGACTTAACGCAGGCACATACTTCCTCTTTTACACTCTCGCCGGGTCCCTACCACTCTTAGTTGCCCTCCTCCTACTACAAAATGCAACAGGAACCTTGTCCCTCTTGGTCCTACAATACACGCCCGCGCTCCCAATAATCACCACCGCCGACAAACTTTGATGAGCAGGCTGCCTACTAGCATTCCTTGTTAAAATGCCTCTTTACGGGGTCCACCTTTGACTTCCCAAAGCGCACGTCGAAGCACCAATCGCCGGCTCGATAATTCTAGCAGCAGTCCTCTTAAAACTAGGGGGCTACGGCATAATACGAATGATAGTTATGCTTGAGCCACTTACCAAAGAGCTAAGCTACCCCTTTATTATCTTAGCACTCTGAGGGGTAATTATAACCGGATCAATTTGCCTACGACAAACAGACTTAAAGTCGCTAATCGCATACTCTTCAGTAGGACACATAGGCTTAGTAGCAGGGGGCATTTTAATCCAAACCCCATGGGGATTCACCGGAGCCCTCATCCTTATAATTGCACACGGCCTGACCTCCTCCGCCCTCTTCTGTCTAGCAAACACAAATTACGAGCGAACCCATAGCCGAACTATAATACTAGCCCGAGGACTGCAAATTGCCCTCCCCCTAATAACCGCATGATGGTTCATTGCCAGCTTGGCCAACCTGGCCCTCCCCCCTCTCCCAAACCTAATGGCTGAGCTCATAATTATTGTCTCTTTATTTAACTGGTCTTGATGAACAATCGCCCTTACCGGAACAGGCACCCTAATCACCGCTGGCTATTCTCTCTATATATTCTTAATAACACAACGAGGCCCACTCCCCGCACACATCACTGCCCTCCCTCCCTCACACACCCGAGAACACCTCCTAATAGCCCTTCATCTTCTTCCCCTCCTACTACTTATTCTAAAGCCCGAACTAATCTGAAGTTGAGCCGCTTGTAGACATAGTTTAATAAAAACATTAGATTGTGATTCTAAAAACAGAGGTTAAAACCCCCTTGTCCACCGAGAGAGGCTTGCTAGCAACGAAGACTGCTAATCTTCGCCCCCCTCGGTTGGACTCCGAAGCTCACTCGCATTTAAAAGCTTTTAAAGGATAACAGCTCATCCGTTGGTCTTAGGAACCAAAAACTCTTGGTGCAAATCCAAGTAGAAGCTATGCACCCGACACCCATAATAATAACAACTAGCCTAATCGTCATCTTTGCCCTACTCCTCTATCCGGTCCTTACAACCTTCTCCCCCACCCCAAAAGAAGAAACCTGGGCCCTCTCCCAAGTAAAAACAGCTGTAAAGCTTGCATTCTTCATTAGCCTCCTTCCCCTATCTCTTTTCCTCTCCGAGGGAGCAGAAACCATTATCACCAACTGAAACTGAACAAACACATACACGTTTGACATTAATATCAGCCTTAAATTTGACTACTATGCCCTGATCTTTACCCCCGTTGCCCTATACGTGACGTGGTCCATTCTAGAATTTGCCTCATGGTACATACACGCAGACCCATACATAAACCGATTCTTTAAGTACCTACTAACCTTCTTAATCGCCATAATCGTGCTAGTTACAGCCAACAACATATTCCAGCTGTTCATTGGATGAGAAGGAGTGGGCATTATGTCGTTCCTTCTCATTGGATGATGGTACGGACGGGCAGACGCTAACACCGCCGCCCTACAAGCAGTTATTTACAACCGTGTCGGGGATATCGGGCTAATCTTCGCCATAGCATGGATAGCGACAAACCTCAACTCCTGAGAGATACAACAAATTTTCTCCACCGCCAAAGGATTAGACCTAACCTTCCCTCTTCTGGGGCTAATTGTTGCCGCAACCGGCAAATCGGCCCAATTCGGACTTCACCCATGACTGCCCTCTGCAATAGAGGGCCCTACGCCGGTCTCTGCCCTACTGCACTCAAGCACTATAGTTGTAGCAGGCATCTTCTTGCTAATCCGGATAAGCCCTTTAATAGAAGACAACCCTGCAGCCCTCACCATCTGCCTTTGTCTGGGCGCCCTAACAACCCTATTCACAGCCACTTGCGCCCTCACCCAAAACGACATCAAAAAAATCGTTGCATTCTCAACATCAAGCCAACTAGGCTTAATAATAGTAACAATCGGCCTAGGTCAACCACAACTGGCCTTTTTACACATCTGCACCCACGCCTTCTTCAAAGCAATACTATTCCTGTGCTCGGGCTCAATCATCCACAGCCTAAACGACGAACAAGACATCCGAAAAATGGGGGGAATACACCACCTCACCCCATTTACTTCTTCTGCTTTAACAATCGGCAGCCTTGCCCTAACCGGCACCCCCTTCCTAGCCGGATTTTTCTCCAAAGACGCCATTATCGAAGCACTAAACACCTCCTACCTCAACGCCTGAGCCCTCATCCTGACCCTCCTAGCAACCTCCTTCACAGCTATTTACAGCCTCCGAGTCGTATACTTCGTCTCCATGGGACACCCCCGATTCAACACTCTCTCCCCAATCAATGAAAACAACCCCGCAGTCCTAAATCCAATCAAACGACTTGCCTGAGGAAGCATTATCGCCGGGCTAGTAATTACCTCCAACATCCTACCACCTAAAACACCCATCATAACTATGCCCCCTCTTCTTAAGCTCGCCGCACTATTAGTAACAATTATTGGACTTCTAACAGCCCTTGAACTGGCATCCCTAACAAACAAACAATTTAAACCAGCCCCTTTATTAACCCCCCACCACTTCTCCAACATGCTAGGCTTCTTCCCAGCAATTATCCACCGCCTTCCCCCAAAAGCCAACCTACTCCTAGGCCAACTAGTTGCCAGCCAAATAGTAGACCAAACCTGATTCGAAAAATCTGGGCCTAAAGCAGTCTTTACTACCAACCTCCCACTAATCACCACAACCAGCAACGCACAGCGAGGCATAGTTAAAACATTCCTAACCCTCTTTTTCCTAACATTCTTCCTAGCCCTACTATTCATAACGAACTAAACCGCCCGAAGCGCCCCACGGCTAAGCCCTCGAGAAAGCTCTAACACAACAAATAGAGTAAGAAGAAGAACTCAGGCCCCAATTACCAATATCCATCCCCCCGATGAGTACATCATTGCCACCCCTGTTATATCCCCACGAAAAACAGAAAACTCCCCAGACTCATCTGCCGTTGCCCAAAAATTAGCATATCACCCCCCTCAAAAAAATACTCCCCCCAAGAAAACTGCCAACGAATACATACCAGCATGTAAGGCAACCGACCGGCTCCCCAAAGTCTCAGGGTAAGGCTCAGCAGCCAAAGCCGCTGAATAAGCAAACACCACTAGCATTCCCCCCAAATAAATCAAAAACAGGACTAGAGATAAAAAAGGCGCCCCATGTCCAACCAAAAGCCCACAGCCCATTCCCGATACAACAACCAACCCCAAAGCTCCAAAATAGGGAGAAGGGTTTGAAGCAACTACTACTAAACCTATAACTAAACCAAACATAAATATACACATCATATAAGTCATAATTCTTGCCAGGGCTCTAACCAGGACTAATGGCTTGAAAAACCACCGTTGTTATTCAACTACAAAAACAATTAATGGCCGCCCTACGAAAAACACACCCCCTATTAAAAATTGCAAACGACGCACTAGTCGACCTTCCCGCCCCCTCGAACATCTCCGCATGATGAAACTTCGGATCCCTTCTAGGCTTATGTCTTGGGGTCCAACTCGTCACAGGGATCTTCCTCGCAATACACTACACAGCTGACATCGCAACCGCATTTTCATCCGTCGCCCACATCTGCCGAGATGTAAACTTTGGCTGAATAATCCGAAACATCCATGCCAACGGGGCCTCCTTCTTTTTCATCTGCATCTACCTCCATGTCGGACGAGGTTTATACTACGGCTCCTACCTTTACAAAGAAACATGAAACATCGGGGTAATCCTACTGCTTCTAGTTATAATGACCGCATTCGTCGGCTACGTGCTCCCATGAGGACAAATATCATTCTGAGGTGCCACAGTCATCACCAACCTCCTCTCCGCTGTCCCTTATGTAGGCAACACCCTAGTACAATGAATTTGAGGGGGCTTCTCTGTAGACAACGCAACCCTCACACGCTTCTTTGCCTTCCACTTCCTACTCCCCTTCATCATTGCAGCCGTCACAGTCCTCCACCTCCTTTTCCTACATGAAACAGGCTCTAATAACCCAACAGGTCTCAACTCAGACGCTGACAAAATTCCCTTCCACCCATACTTCTCCTACAAAGACCTTCTAGGCTTTGCCATCATGCTTCTCGCCCTATCATCCCTAGCTCTCTTTATCCCCAACTACCTAGGCGATCCGGACAACTTCACCCCCGCAAACCCCCTAGTCACACCCCCTCACATCAAACCCGAATGATACTTCCTCTTCGCTTATGCCATCCTACGCTCAATTCCAAACAAACTTGGAGGGGTCCTTGCGTTGCTTGCATCTATCCTCGTACTTATATTAGTTCCGTTCTTACACACATCAAAACAACGAGGGCTTACCTTCCGCCCCATCTCTCAACTCATTTTCTGGGCCCTAGTCGCAGACGTCATGATTCTCACATGAATCGGAGGAATGCCCGTCGAACACCCATACGTCATTATTGGCCAAATCGCATCAGTCCTTTACTTTGCCATCTTCCTAGTGATCCTCCCAATGGCAGGATGACTAGAGAACAAACTACTCGCATTAAATTGCAATAGTAGCTCAGCGCCAGAGCGCCGGTCTTGTAAACCGGACGCCGGAGGTTAAAATCCTCCCTACTGCCCTCAAAGAAGGGAGATTCTAACTCCCACCACTAGCTCCCAAAGCTAGAATTCTAAATTAAACTATTCTTTGTGTAAAGTACATATATGTATTTACACCATATATTTATGTTAACCATATATAATAATGCTTTAGGACATATATTATGTATAATCAACATACATAGGCTTTGACCATTCATACATCACCATGTCAACTAAGAGTTACACAATACATTAAATTAAATAATTGGCATCGATTGCATACTGATAGATATTACCCAAGTTAAGTGCCCACACGACAAGTTAAGACCTAACACAAATTTAAATGACCCATATATACCAGGATTCAAAATCCCGTTAAGATAAGAAGCCGATGCAGACAAGAATAACATTCGAGTTAAGCGGAGCGATCACGGTTATTGATGGTCAGGGACAGTAATTGTGGGGGTTTCACCTAGTGAACTATTCCTGGCATTTGGTTCCTACTTCAGGGCCATTGATTGATAATCAATCCCCATACTTTCATCGACGCTTGCATAAGTTGTTGGTGGAGTACACACGGTGCGTTAGCCACATGCCTAGCGTTCTTTCTAATGGGCTAGGTTATTTTTTTTGTCCTCCTTTCACTTGGCATTTCACAGTGCAGCGCTAAGGCTTGTTGACAAGCGTGTACATTTTTCTCGCTTGGCGCGCATAGCATCCATGGTGGAAAGACTTTCATTAAAGAATTGCATAACTGATATCAAGAGCATAAATTACTAATGGTTTCTCCTAATTTATCTAAGATATGCCCCCCTCGGCTTTTGCGCGTAAACCCCCCTACCCCCCTAAACTCGGAAGCTGTTATTATTCCTGAAAACCCCCCGGAAACAGGAAAACCTCGAGCAGGGAATCACACCGCCCTAATGTGCATCTATTTACATTATTATAATAATGCAATTGCTAACGTAGCTTAATTAAAGCATAACACTGAAGATGTTAAGATAGGCCCTAGAAAGCCTCGCAGGCA